TTTTTTTCAGTTATTTACTCGAGCAATTATGATCTAGAAGTCGATTCGTGGCAAGTGTTCGGATCTATTATGACATAGCCATGCGGCGCACAACGGACCTTTTGAATCGTCTAAAATCCTTTCGGGTCTTTGTGTTGATCCAAAAATCGTTTTTTTGCGCAACCCGGCGTATTTATTAACATCTCAATTAGATGTTCTTAGATGTCGTTACGTTATGTCTTCCATTACCCCCAACATAGACATATTTATTTCTTCTTATTTTATTCCAAATCCCATGAAAACAGGCATGGATCATTGCAAAGAAATATATATTCGACTCTATCTGCGTATCGTTTATACTTCTGCCTATCGTTTATATCCCATACGAAATAGAAAATGCTCTTTGAAAGGATATAATGAAATTCTTTGGTTGTTTTTGTCATAAAAAAGATTCGCTTTATTTGACATTTGACTAATCAGACTAATAAATCAAAAAAGAGTGCTCTTATTCGAAACGCCTTGTGATCTTCAACCAATTTTGGGCTTCAATATAATTACTGGGAGTAAGCGCTATAGCCTGTTTCCAATACTCAGCGGCTTGATCAAACCAAGCTTCCGCAATTTCAGAATCTCCCTGTCGAATGGCCTGTTCCCCCCGGTCAGAATAGGCTGTTCAATTCCTTCCTCGAGAACCGTACTTGAGAGTTTCCTAACTCATACGGCTCACAATTCTTGTGGTATCCCGTTTTTTCAATCTACACCATCTAATATCTAATAGAATGAGATTTCTCAGAGATCTCTCCCCCTTGTTTTTTTTGTTTATCGGGTTAACAAAAAGAGATTAATTGTATGAGTTTCAAACTTGAATTTGGTTTCATATTAATAATGAATTTTTTTTTTCGTTTTATCTTTTCTCCCACCCTCAACATAGGCATTTACAATATTGCTAGAAGTTTCTCAAAGGTAACTATCTCGGTTTCATAGAAAAACTGATTTTATAGAGAATCTTAGAAAAAGTCTTTTCTTCATATTCCTATATTTTATTTCATTTTCTTTCTATTTTCATTTTAAATTCTATTAAAACTAGAAAGAAAAACAAAGACTTACTATCTTTGGGATCTGATGCTACACCGCTGCTCAATACCTTAGGGGATCGACTTTATTACATACGTCGATTCCTAACTTTTTTCTTGTATCATGACTTAAATTAAGTAAGCAGTTATTATTGTATCGTCCCAAAACATCACTAATTGATCTTGACGGCGCTTTCTTTATCAATTGGATCCTTTATCCATAGAATATAGAAGAAAGTATCTAGGCATATCTATTTCTTGATATTTCGACTTCTAAGAAGTTCCTTTCTTTGCTACAGCTGATAAAAATCGTTTTGTGGACGATGCTTATGTAGAAAAACCCATTTTTTTTTCTAGTATTTACTACTCTTTTCTCTTTCCTTTTTTCTTTCTATAGTGGAGATAGCCGCACGTAATGACAGATCACAGCCATATTATTAAAAGCTTGTGGTAAGAAGGGGTTTCGTTCGAGTGCTCTAAAATAATATTCTAAAGCTTTCGTATGTTCTCCGTTCCTTGTGTGAATAAGGCCTATGTTATAGAGTATATAACTTCGATCATAAGGATCAATTTCTAGTCGCATAGCTTCATAATAATTCTGTAAAGCTTCTGCATAATTTCCTTCGGATTGAGCCGACATCCGTTACGGTCGTCGTTCATTTTTAAGAATCTCCGTTCCAGAACCATACGTGAGATTTTCACCTCATACGGCTCCTCCCTTAGGTGCATAATGAGAATAATACATGGAATCAAAAAAGAGTGCAAAATTCTCCTTATGGACTGAGTGGGGCTAGTGTTTTTACAAGAAATCTCTAGCCAACCTTCCTGCCAAAGATTTTTTTAACATCAAATGGGTTAATCTTAAATAAAAAATGGTAACTTCAACAATTTCTTTGTCCCCTACGCCCTTTAATTTCCAGGAATTGGTCACTTCAACAGTCTTCGATGGTTATACAGGTATCCAAAATAGGAACGAGATGGATGTTTGTTGTCCCAACCATTTTAGTTTCGATCTCAATAAGGAAGGCGATAATTTCGATCAAAGTCAAAGTCTGCGTATTGTTGATTTCTAGGTGTAGTGCTTCTTCTCCTATACTGTCTATTGATTCTAATGGATGAGGGTTGACTCGCACCGCAATACAGATTCATAAGTTTTAACCTCTGGCTCACTACTAGAATCGACAATTCAAGCATCTGAGGCTGCATTAATCGGGGATACACGACAGAAGGGATTGTTTTTTTTTTACAAACCTCACCTTCAAAAAGCGTAGATTTATTTCATTTTTTTTTTCTAGTCCGAAATCATGCGGCAGTCTTATAAGACTGAGGCGGTAAATAAAATTGAGATCGAAAAGATATGTAAACTAATGATCAAATCACACCATCTCTGTAATAGGTAAATGCCTCCTTTTCTCCTGAAGTTGTCGGAATTATTCGTAATAAGATATTGGCTACAATTGAAAAGGTTTTATCAATAAAATTTCCATTTATACTCGATTTAGTCATAGATAGCAATCCACTCTCAAATTCTTTTCATTACCTTTCGTAAGAAAATAATTCCCCACAAACAAAGGAATTGGACACTACGAAATAACATAAAAACAGAATTTTCCAAATTTGAAAACTCCTCTTCCTTAAATTCTTTCTTTTTGACCGGAATTAAATAAAATAATAAGAAATAGTTTCGATTTCATACAAATCTAGTTGACTAGTATAAGAATGAAGAGGTCCTAGTCTGATTCCCATCTCATCTAGAAATTGAAGAAAAAAACAAAATAGATAGATCGATTAGTTGATTCCTTACGATTGATTGAATTCGTGTCAAAATATCCGAAAAGGATGGGAGCACTAGATAACATAAATGGATATCTAAAAAATAGATATCTTTCCTCTTTTTGTTTTTTCATACTTTTTTTCGAATTGATTGCCCGGAATTTTTGAAGGATCGAGTAAAGTAAAAATAAAAGTGGCTCGCTATTGATTCGGTTGATGGGGCATAATCATTACGTAGGAGAGATGGCTGAGTGGTTCAAGGCGTAGCATTGGAACTGCTATGTAGGCTTTTGTTTACCGAGGGTTCGAATCCCTCTCTTTCCGTACCCTCAACTAATTTACCAATCTTAATGAACACAATGTATCAAAGAACAACACATACTCAAATTCAAAATCGAACCCTCGGTAATTTTGATATCGATTTGCTATTGCTATTCCCTGGATAAGTACTTTATCCTACGTCCCTTTTTAGTTACTTTTTTTATGGGAAGGAAAGGGGGTAGGAGTAATAACGTTGTCCAAACCCCTTCTTAGTTGAGTTAAGTTTAAGTTTGCCGCGAATAATATTCTACGACTAGCAATTCATTTATTTTCAAACCAATCGATTTACTCTCGATTATTTGATTGACTAATCCTTTATATTGGAATGGGTGAAGAGTCAAATGTTTTGGAACTTCCTCATGAGGAGATGAATTAAGATAACTTTGAATCATATCTCTAGATTTTTGAGCATGGCTCGCCGTAATAATATCGTGTGGTTTGCAGCGATAACTTGGTATATCTACTATACGGTCATTAACTAAAATATGTCTATGGTTAACTAATTGGCGGGCTTGGGGAATAGTCGAAGCCATACCCAATCGGAAAAGGATGTTATCCAAACGCATCTCAAGTAATTGTAGTAAAACCCGACCTGTTGACCCCTTGGCTTTTCCGGCTATACAAACATATTTTAGTAATTGTCGTTCTGTAAGACCATAATGAAAACGCAATTTTTGTTTTTCTTCTAAACGAATACGATATTGAGATTTTTTCCCAGAGCGCGATTGGTTTCTAAAATCGCTTCCGGCTCTAGGCCCTTTACTAGTTAGACCTGGTAAAGCCCCAAGACGACGTATTTTTTTGAAACGAGGCCCCCTATAACGCGACATGAAGACTCCTTTTTTGTTTGGACATAAACAAACTGAACTAAATAAATTGATAAATTAAGCGAGGCGAAATACAATAATAATAATACAATGAAGTATTGTCCTAAAAAGAATTAAGAAATGGATTGAATTGGAGTAATAGAATTACCATTTTTTATTTATGTATAGAAATGGATAGAAATCATTTTCTTTCTATATTAATTTATATATCATATCAATAGAAATTTATTAGAAAAAAAAAAAGAATCCTCTTTTCTGCCGAAACCGAATTCTTACTGTTTTTTTGCTAATTGAAATGGGGCATATAATAGGTCGGCAACCCTTGGAAAAAAGGGAAAAAGCCATTTCAATGTTCTTTGATTTCAAAAATACACTCTCAATCATGTGAAAATCAAAACAAATAGACAAAAGCCGGCTATCGGAATCGAACCGATGACCATCGCATTACAAATGCGATGCTCTAACCTCTGAGCTAAGCGGGCTCAAATAGAGCAAAAATTGTGTATGCATCGTAAACGAATAGGATCTTTTTTTTTTTCGATTAATATGAATTATTCAGTATTAGCTATTCATAATAGCAATAGCTATAGATTTCTATTTTTTTGATATTGATCAATATTCTAGAAAATAATAATTAGTAATTAGATTATTTATTCTAATTCTTATTTTATTATTCAATTTATTATTCAATATGAAATTTTATTAAATATGAAATTTTATTAAATATTAAATTCTAATTATTATATTATATTAATAAATTTTAGTGATATAAAATGGATATCCATTTTCTGTTTCTCAACACTTAACATAAACTTCTTTCAATAAGGTATTTAAAAATGTTAATGTATTAGAATTCTAGGAATTCTAAAGAATTCAAAATGCTAACTAATTCAAATATTTCTAATAACAAATTTCAAAATTACTGAAATAATTAGTTTCGTTTTAGCTATAATCAATGATTAATATTTTTAATAACTAGATACAAAATGATTGATATTGTATCAAATACCTTTTTTGAGTTATTTTCTCGGAAGTTAAAGACAAAAAAAGAATCGACCGTTCAAGTATTTCAAATGCATCAAAAAAAAATAATGATAATAAGAGAAGCATATATATATTATGACATGTATCAATTTCTATTGAATTGCATAAACAGAAATGATAGAATCATTTTGGGTTGTATCAAATGTGGGTGTCGGCCTTGGGTATCCAATAGACATTAAACAAAATAGGCAATAAATTCAAACAACAAGACCCACTTTTTTAGTTTATAGAGTTTTGATTTCCATATAAATAGAAATCCAATCAAGCGGTATTTACTGAAATTCGTATTGAAAAAAAATACACCGCTTTGATTTCAGCGTAGTATAAAATAGGGGGATATGGCGAAATTGGTAGACGCTACGGACTTAATTGGATTGAGCCTTGGTATGGAAACATACGAAGTGACAACTTTCAAATTCAGAGAAACCCTGGAATTAAAGATGGGGCAATCCTGAGCCAAATCCTGTTTTATGAAAACCAACAGCAGTTCATAAAGCGAGAATACAAAAAGAATAGGATAGGTGCAGAGACTCGATGGGAGATGTTCTAACAAATAGAGTTTACCGCCTTAAGTTGGTAAAGGAATCCTTCTATCGAAACTCAAAAAAAGGGGGGTCCATATACATAGATATATGTAATGAACGCTATACAAACTGGATTAAGACGCTGCGAGTCTATATTGATGATTATATGCAAAATGAAAGAATTCTTGTGATGTGAATCGATTGTATTAACTGGCAGAAAGAATCGAATCCTCATTGATTACATCATTTATAAATCAATTTACTCCAGGATCTGATAAATCTTTTGAAAAAAAAAACGGATTAATCGCATGAGAATAAAGATAGAGTCCCATTCTACATGTCAATAGTGACAACAATGAAATTTAAAGTAAGAGGAAAATCCGTCGACTTTAGAAATCGTGAGGGTTCAAGTCCCTCTATCCCCAAAAAAACATTTGACTTGTACCCGAGTGTATATTTTTTCGTATTAACCCAAGTTGGGTTTGGTGTTATATAAGGTATACACAAAGTAAGATCAATTCATTTTTGAATTGACATAGAACGAAGTCATATCATAAAATGAGGAGATATATTAACTAAAATAATAGTCGGGATAGCTCAGCTGGTAGAGCAGAGGACTGAAAATCCTCGTGTCACCAGTTCAAATCTGGTTCCTGGCACATAATTCATTTGGATGAGTATCTATTCACCAAATACATTCATATATCCAACATAATGGATATGGATCAACATCCACATTTTTGATATTTATGAATCCATATCCATATTCATTAATAGTATCGATTAGCATACATACTTAGCCATCGAAGTATCTGTAACTCTCATGTTATCCTTTGTATTATATTACATTTCAATTTAAAAATTGATGACGAAAATTTCTAGATTTATAGAAAGAGGATAAAAAGTATCCATATTCTCTCATATATAAAATCTGAAAATTCGATTCTCGTCTTTTTTCTTTTGTTCCTACTCTACTCTGTCTGTTCTTCTTCAAGATCAAGAAGAACGTTACGACTTGATACATATATGTCTATGTAATAGAGAATTGAAAGGTTCAATTAGTTGGTTGAGAGACCCAACCAAGCAAAAGTCTATTCTTAAGAAGTTGATGGATAGGAATATCCACGATGAGTCTTAGATAGAGTCGAAATGAAATCGTATATTTTTCTTTTTTTTGTTAGTTTTTTTCCTATTCTATTTCTTCATTCTCTCTTAAGCGAACCTATAGAGTATCTGTAAGATATGTGCGCGGTACAAAGTGCATAATTCGAAATTATTTTCATTTGAATTCAGATTATTGGTTCAGTTCATCACAAATAAGAAGAAACAAGTACCCTCCAATTTGAGAATTTCCAATGAATCTATAATTGAATGATAGCACAAAAAGAATAAAAACTAGAATAGGAAAATTTAGCACATTAAAATTACGAATGAGAACTCACTGACTTTGCTTGATTTTGAAGAGAACATACATAGAAATACTCTTTGTCTATCTGGAGTTATCAAAATGAAGATTATTTTCTTGGCATTCAATGAGCATCTTGTATTTCAAAAAAATTCGGGGCAATATAATCCTTACGTAAGGGCCATCCTATCCAACTTTCGGGCATTAAGATACGTTTCAGTCGTGGATGAGTATCATAATGGATTCCTAACATATCATAAGATTCCCGTTCTTGAAAATCCGCACTTTTCCAAACCCAAAAAACGGAGGGAATTCGAGGATTCCCCCGGGGTACAAATACTTTTATGCATATTTCTTCCGGTTGATCTATACTATACTCTATTCTTGTAAGATGATACACACTAGCTAGCAGTCCACCAGGTGCTACATCATAAGCACATTGAGAGCGTAGATAATTGTAACCATATACATATAAAATGACAGCAATGGAATTCCAATCCTCGGGCTTTATTTGTAAAGTTTCTATTCCTTGGTAATCGAATCCCAAAGATCTA